TAATTTTGATGCATACATTGTTGTATTAGATGGAGATCCAAAGGTTCGTTCTTTCTTGACCTAACTACAAGGATAAGGCTTTCTAATATGGAAAGAAAAAATGGATAACCTATGAAGGAAAAGATAATAGAAATGACTAGGCTTAGAATCTAGTTGGACGAAAATCCAAATTTGATTTAGTAATCATGGAATTCCTTTTTTCTTCTCACCCACTCAAGATATTATGTGAATGAACCTATTTCTGAATCTAATGAGTTCAAATTCAAGTCAAAATGTGATTTTGATAGGGTTACTATTCGTTCTAAAATAAAAACGGATGCCATACAAATAAAAGAAATGATCAAAATAGAAATGATTTTCTAATTTTATTCCATAATGATTTCAAAAGTGTTTCAGTTTTGAATGAAGTTACACAACCCGGCTCTTTTTATTAGTTTATAAGTTTATAGTTTATCCAAAAGTTACTCAATGAATTCGTTGATTGGAATCGCGGGAGGGGTAGATGTCACAGATGATGAATCAATTTCTTTTTATACACCTGCCACTTTATCTTTATTAGTGCTGTCTATAATGATAGAGGAATCAAAAACTTTCAATTGAACTTATTCTTTGTATTGGTATTTTTGCTTATCTCTTATTTTGCAAAAATGGAAACTTAGGTAAGTGCCTTTTGATAAACATATGTATCAAAAGAATATATTTCATTTAGCTTCTTCATGCCTACTATAACTAGTTATTTCGGTTTTCTACTAGCGGCTTTAACTATAGCCTCAGTTCTATTTATTGGTCTGAGCAAGATACGACTTATTTAAAATTCATATTTGAAATGCACAATTGATAAAAATCAATTTTTCTGTGAGATTCCCTGTATTCTATAATTATGGACTATGTCAATTGACAATTCTTGGTCATTGAGATTCAATGGTAATTAGGATTAATATTTAGGTATAGATATTACCTCTTTTTTTCCCCTTTCAAACAAATTGAAATGATTGAAGTTTTTCTATTTGGAATCGTGTTAGGTCTAATTCCTATTACTTTAGCTGGATTATTCGTAACTGCATATTTACAATACAGGCGTGGCGATCAGTTGGACCTTTGATTAATTAACATCTCTTTTTTTGATTGACCTCCTCCTTTCTTTAATACACAGGAGGTCAAATTCAGATTGCCGCTCAAGTTAGTGAAGCTGTTTCAGTCTAATTTGATCTAAGAAGAACGGAATCACGCTCTGTAGGATTTGAACCTACGACATCGGGTTTTGGAGACCCGCGTTCTACCGAACTGAACTAAGAGCGCTTTCTTATCAGAAAAGATAAGACTGTAACGAAAGGATTCTTTTTGTAACCCCAATACATCTTGTATGACTATTATAGTAGGATAAAAATAGTATGATAAAAATGAAAGAAAAGATTATAGATGCCCAATTTGAATCGATCTCAATTAATCCCTCCTTACTGCTCAAAGGAGAAGTAATAGGTAGGGATGACAGGATTTGAACCTGTGACATTTTGTACCCAAAACAAACGCGCTACCAAGCTGCGCCACATCCCTTCAATTGGTCTATAATGTCATTGTAGAGAATTCCTGTCTTGTTTTCCACATCGCTCCCCCATTGCTATATACAATTTCTCTGGCCATTTCGTCTTTTTGGTCTCATTTAATTTCAAATTGAATATAAATATAATATATAAATAATATTGAAAATATATAATATTTTTTATATATTATAGTAAAAGACTCATATACATATGAAATACGGAATGGAATCCATCGTAAAAATAAACGAGTCTTTTTCGGGAATGCTTGGGGACGCATTTTTTTTGGTTTTAAGAAAAAGAAAATCTTATTTACCGGATCATTGTACCCTTCAATTTGAATTAGGAATTCCGTGGACAACTATAACCATAAGCGGTCCTTAACTTCATATGCATCTGATCATATATGTATTACTATTATCTATTCCAATAAAATATGTATTCCAATAAATAAAAGAAGGAGGTTTTTCAATGCGAGATCTAAAAACATATCTCTCCGTGGCACCTGTACTAAGTACTTTATGGTTCGGGTCTTTAGCAGGTCTATTGATAGAGATTAATCGTTTTTTCCCGGATGCGCTGACATTCCCCTTTTTTTCATTCTAGTTATTGACATGGGAAGGAATAACGAAGATTAGAGCTATAATTAAATCTCTTTGATTTTCTCTCCCTCTTTTCTCTTTTTTCCCTTTTTGTTTGTTTAGAATAAGGGAGGAAAGAGAAAGAATAAAAGTGGATTCGCCAACTGCGAGACTCGAATTCAAGTTCGAATTCAATTAATGAATAATAGAGGAATGGCGATAGAATAAAAAATAAAGTGGGTCTAGGTCAAGAGTATTATATAAGATACTTAAATGAAAGAATGGCGATAGAATAAAAAATAAAGTGGGTCTAGGTCAAGAGTATTATATAAGATACTTAAATGAAATATTGTACTCTGATTTGAAATATAGTTTTTCAGTAGTTGTATATTATTTACTATAATTGATTATTGATATTGATTGCAGCGAAATCTTTCATAATTGAATTTCAAGTGAGTCACTTCTATTTTTCCTTCCTTTCTTCTTCTTCGTTTCGGATCGAAAATAGAAGCGTTGAGTCAATCAAAAATCCAAGGGAGGTTCATGGCCAAGAGTAAAGATGTCCGAATAACGGTTATTTTGGAATGTACCAGTTGTGTCCGAAACGTTGGTAATAAGGTATCAACGGGCATTTCCAGATATATGACTCAAAAGAACCAGCACAACACGCCCAATCAATTGGAATTGAGAAAATTCTGTCCCTATTGTTACAAACATACGATTCATGGGGAGATAAAGAAATAGATCGAACCATGCGTGTGATCCTTTCAAGGAAGGGGAAAAAATGACATTATATTATATATAACATATATAAATATAAACAAACCAAATCCTATTTATTTCTTCTTTTCTAAAATTCAAATTCATTTTAGATTCGACCGAAATAGGATTTTGGGGATAAGGAATAAACTAAACAAACCGTGGCTAAATCCAAGCAACCCTTTCTGAAATCCAAGCAACCCTTTCTGAAATCCAAGCAACCCTTTCTGAAATCCAAGCAACCCTTTCTGAAATCCAAGCGATCTTTTCGTAGGCGTTTGCCCTCAATCCGACCGGGGGATCAAATTGAGTATAGAAACATGAGTTTAATTAGTCGATTTATTAGTGAACAAGGAAAAATATTATCTCGACGAGTGAATAGATTGACCTTGAAACAACAACGATTAATTACTATTGCTATAAAACAAGCTCGTATTTTATCTTCGTTACCCTTTCTTAATAATGAGAAACGAGTTAAAAATAAGGAGAAACGATTTCAAAAAAATAAGAAACGATTTCAAAATAATAAGAAACGATTTAAAAGAACCCAGTCGACCGCTAGACCTACGGGTCTTAGAAGTCGGGCTATAAAACAAGCTCGTATTTTATCTTCGTTACCCTTTCTTAATAATGAGAAACGAGTTAAAAATAAGGAGAAACGATTTCAAAAAAATAAGAAACGATTTCAAAATAATAAGAAACGATTTAAAAGAACCCAGTCAAACGATTTCAAAAAAATAAGAAACGATTTCAAAATAATAAGAAACGATTTAAAAGAACCCAGTCGACCGCTAGACCTACGGGTCTTAGCCAGAAAGAAATAGACTTACTCTTTCTTTACTTGAATCAAAATTCCAATCCGAACTCAAACGCAAATTGAGGTTTTGCTCGAAAAATCCGAGAATCTAGATTTGATTATCGTGTCGTAAGAAAAAAAAAGAATCGGGGAAGAAGAAATCTTTTTTTTATTGAGCGTGTTCATTCATTTTGACTACTTTCTCATATTTTATCATATTCTATCAATTATCCATTTTTACTCTACCCTCCCGGAGTTCATTCTCCGGGGAACTCTGTTTAAATTATTCCTGCGGATTCTTTCCAATCTACTTTTTTTACGATATCATTATAAAGAATATAAATGGAATTCTTATTTGATATAGCTATTTGTGCAAGTATTTTACGATTAAGAAACAACTGTCTCTTGTACAGATCATGTATTAATCTACTATAGGATACCCCCCTTTCACGAATTACTGCGTTTATTCGAGTGATCCACAAACGACGAAAATTTCTCTTTTGCCTATCCCTATCCCGATGTGCCGAATCCAAAGCTCTTATTTCCTGTTGACTAATTGTTCGAGTAAGTCTTGAATGAGCCCCTCGAAAGCTTGATACAAAGGAACGCACTTTTGTTCTACGTCTCCGAGCTGTATATCCCCGTTTAGTTCTGGTCATTGAATAAATGAAACTTTGACGAATACCGAATTGATTTCCCTTCTTTCAGTTATTCTTTGTCCCTTTTCTAGTCTATTAATAACAAAACATATTTTCCAATGTATAAACTCAAAATTCCAATGGCTTTGGCTACTATAACCTTCCCAACCACAATTTTTTCTTTTTTCTAGGCATTTCACTTCGAAATAAGAAGTTGTATTCTATTAGGTATCTAGGTATCAAAAATAGAGTCAATAAAAAAGAAATAGAAATGGATAAAGAAATAGTGGATTCCATCGTTTCTATGGTTACTTCTTAAACGGTGAGGTCTTCTCTATACACCGGAGCCTTTACTTAATACTTAAATTAATCAATCTTATTGGTAACTTGTATAGTTCACATTCTTTGGCTCTACCCATGAATTATCCAGTAATAGGTCTTTCACAATGAGATCTACCTATACAGTAACGGTATTTTATTATGAAGGTTGGCTGGGTAGCTGACCATGTTAGTCCGTTCTTGCAAGGGGCATAATCTTTCTGTTTTTTAACTAAGATTTCCTCCGCTTAATGGATAATCATTTGCTACCAATGAAGAATTGCTTCTCATCTTAATCTTAAATTGAGATGATTGGGTTTGCACCAATGGAAACCATAAATTTCATACACAATAGGGGGATATGATAGAT